GCTGTTAACAAATGAATTAAATAAATTCAAATTTTGTAAAGATGAATAAACAGGCTTATATAAAAAAGACGATATAAGGATTCCGAAAGAAGCTATACTAACTGAAAAAATTGCATTTGTGATAAATTCATACCAATCCACCGAATTCTTTTTATTTTGATGTAAAAGATTTATGGATGAACTTAACAATTTGGATAATATATCCAAATCTATTCCTTCCTGATTGAAGAAAGGAATTCCTATGACTCCAACGAACAACGTAAATAAAACTAATACAAGCATCGGAAATAACATAGTATTGTCTGACTCATGGGGATATGAGAAAGTGCTTTTAGTGCCAAAACGAGTAATACTAATAAAAGGCTGCACCGTGCTTCTTACATTTTCATTACTATTTTCATTACTATTAATTCGATATGTGTTTAAAAAATAAGTTTTTTCATTGTTTTTCGTCGTTAATAAATATAATAAACGCAAATTTTTTTTAATAATTTCGGGTCCTTCTTTATCTTTACCCCATAGAGACATTGAATAGAACGAACTACTTTTTTTGCCACTGTAAGTTTGAAAATAAACGTTTAAATGTCCTTCAAAAGCAAGTAAATAGATCCGAAACATATAAAATGCAGTTAATCCTGCTGTGGACCAAGCTATTATTGCAAAAATAGGTGAATACAACCAACTATCATTAAGAATTTCATCTTTGGACCAAAAACAAGCAAGGGGTGGAATACCAGAAAGAGAAAGTGTACCCAATAAAAAAGCAGTTTTTGTAATTGGTACATGTTTTCTTAAACCGCCCATAAGAACCATATTCTGACTTTTATCTGGAGAATATCCAACAATAGCTTCCATCGCATGAATAATTGATCCAGATCCTAAGAACAACAATGCCTTCGAATAAGCATGAGTAATCAAATGAAATAAAGCAGCTCGATAAGACCCCATACCTAGAGCTAACATCATATAACCCAATTGAGACATTGTAGAATAAGCTAAGCTTTTCTTAATATCTTTTTGAGCAAGAGCTAAAGTGGCTCCTAAAAATAATGTTATTATACCTATCAAAGCTATTAGATTTAGAATGTAAGGTATAACTATGAAAAGAGGAAGAAGCCGAGCTACAAGAAAAATTCCTGCTGCTACCATAGTAGCGGCATGTATAAGAGCCGAAATGGGGGTAGGCCCTTCCATGGCATCAGGTAACCATACATGAAGGGGAAATTGGGCGGATTTAGCAACAGCGCCGGCAAATAATAGGGAGGCGCATAAAGTAACAAATAAAAAATTAACTTCATTATTATAAACCAAGTTATTGAATATTTCAAACAAATCCCGAAATTCGAAACTACCTGTTATCCAATAAAAACCCAAAATTCCTAATAATAAACCAAAATCCCCGACACGATTAGTTACAAACGCTTTTTGACAAGCATTCGCGGCACTGGGTCGTGTGAACCAAAAACCTATTAATAGATAAGAACACACTCCAACTAATTCCCAAAAAATATAAATTTGTATCAAATTAGAACTAGTAACTAATCCCAACATTGAAGTATTGGAAAAACTCATATAAGCAAAAAATCTCAAATATCCCTGATCATGAGACATATAATTGTCACTATAAATAAGAACCATAATTCCAACAGTAGTGATTAATATCGACATAATAGAAGTAAGTGGATCAACCAAGCAGCCAAATTCTAAAGAAAAATCATTATTGATGGTCCAAGACCATACATATTGATAGACAGAATTATTATTTATTTGCTGAATAGAAAAAAGGGCTGAAAAAACCATAACTATACTTAATAATAAAACACTAGGAAAAGCCCACATACGGCGAAGATTTTTTGTTGCCGTTGGAAAAAGTAGAAGTCCTGTTCCAATTAAGATAGGAACTGGAAGTGGAATGAAAGGTATAATCCATGAATATTGATATGTATATTCCATAAAAAAATAAAAAAAAAATTTATCTTAATTAATTGTTTCTAAGTCACCGGTTCTTATTTCTTTTCTTTTGAAAGGGGTCGGTTAATAAAAAAAATTAAGATATATAAAATAAAACTTAAATAGAATTTTCTAGCCTTAATTATTCTGAATCTTTCCAAACTACTTCAAATATTTAAAATCAAGAGGTTATAATTGGTCAAATGATATAAATAAGTCACTAGTGAAAAAGAAATACGTATTTAATTTTATTAATACTGAATTGTTAATATTAAATTCAAATTTTTAAATAAAATTTTATGAAGATAAAAAATGAAAATTAGAATTTTCATTTTAATTATTACGTATTACAATAATTTTTTTATATCTATAGAACAAGGATAAATAATTATACCAAAAACAGTATTTGATATGAATCATAAAGCCCATAACTAAAACTATTTATTGTAATTCGGTTATTTAGAATCATTAACCAATTTGTTTTGTAACTAATTGTTTGTCTTCCATTACAATAAAAGCTATTTGTAGGAAATGCTATGATATCCAACACTTTAATTTTACGGAAAAAAAAGGGGGCAAATAAAATGCCTTTAAATTATGTATTTTGTATCCTTTAACAGATTAACTACTAGTCTCATTTGATAATTAAAATTTTGTGGACTCTTTCTTCGAGCTTGACCAATTAAATTAATATTAAATTAATTAATATAATAGAATAATAGAAAAAATTATTAAAGTTTTTTTTTTTAATTAAGCGGGAGAAGGATTGGGTTATTAAACTTTTAGATTTTTTTATTACATGTATAAATGTAACACGATGAAAATAGAAAGAAAACGAAACGGACAATCTTTCTTTTTTTTTTTTTTTTTTGTATTATTTTTTTTTATTTTATCAACTTCAATCTATTTGGCATAGTGTACCTTACCGTTCTTATTAATATTTTATGTGATTTTTACCCCCCCCCTTTTTTTTGGAGTCTAATTTAGAGAAAAAATAGATAGAGAATAGTAAAGAACAATTGATTTTGAACAATAGATGTCTTTCACATCCAACCGAAAAACCTATTATAACTTTTTAATGGCAGTTCCAAAAAAGCGCACCTCTATTTCAAAAAAACGTATTCGTAAAAATATTTGGAAAAGGAAGGGATATAGGGCAGCATTGAAAGCTTTTTCGTTAGCGAAATCTCTTTCTACCGGGAGTTCTAAAAGTTTTTTTTGTGTAACAAATAAATAATCTGAATCGTTCTAATAACTAAAAAAGTGATATAATTTTGTTTATAGTTTATTTATAAGATTTATAAGTTATAAAAATGATAAATAATATTTATCAATTATAATTAATATTTATCAATTATAATTAATATTAACATCATAATAGTATAGTAAAAGAATATATATTAATATATAAGATAAATTACAATATAAACAATATACATTAAAAATAAAATAAATAAAAAAGAATTAGTCTCATAATGTTTTAATTTAAACGAATATAAAATTGAATTTGTTTTACTTTAATTTGAAGCCAAATTTTTCTTTCGTTTCTGATATAGATAAGAATTCTGTTGTCTACTGAATTCTAAAAATGAATGGTACTTTTTTGTTTGAAAAAAGGGTAAACGCAAGCGCAAGGTTTCGCCTTTCATTTTAGTATGTTTTATCATTTTCCGGATGGGGATTATCACTTTCCCCATCGCCCTTACTCAATAATAAAAATAATTTTTTTTTTAGTTATATTTTAGATTTTCTATTATAAAGAAGAGGTCGTTGAAACTAATTGATTAAGTTGATTAAGTTTAAAATGTTTTTTATAATCTTTTAAACCATTATTTTGGGTTTTAGAAATTATTATCACTATATAAATTCCTTAAACCCAATTAAATTAATAAAAGCCCCGTTTACATTTTTAGGTAGTTATATGACGAATGCGCCAATTTTGAGTGATCTATTTTAGATCCTATGTTTCGATTGGAAGATCGATCAAGATATAATATATATATATTAATTAAAAAATTTAGAAAATATTTTGAAGTACGGTACAATTTCTATACGAAATTTTTTTATATGATTGATACGACCATCCCAAATACCTAACTTAATGGGTTTGCTAAATCTTAACGCAAATTCTCTACACAACAAAAAATCCTAAGGCAACCTATGAGTGTATCGCTGAAATTGTGTTATATAAAAATTCTATTTTTTTATTAATCGATAAAATGAATTTTTTATTTTAGATTAATAAAATAAATGATAAAAGAAATTAATCATTAAAAAATGCAAACGAGGCAGAACATTTTTTTTACTTATATCCAGGGATTGAAGTAAAAATTATCTAGTTACAACTGTTACATTTTAGTTTTAGGAGAGCATAAAGTAATAGCCTACGAAAAAATACATTGTTAGTTCAGTTAAATAAAATTGACATCCTAAAATACTAAATAACTAAATAAAAAGATAATAATAAGAAAAATCAATATTCTTAACGTTAACGAAAACGTTTTAATCCCTAATTTTTAAACAAGTTTTTATTCATCAATTTGAATGGTTTCCTAAAAAAAAATATTGGATTGAATTAACTCCTTCAAGCTCGACGATTGAATAAAAATAGGTTATTATGATTTCGAATAAGCCGCTATGGTGAAATCGGTAGACACGCTGCTCTTAGGAAGCAGTGCTAGAGCATCTCGGTTCGAGTCCGAGTGGCGGCATGGCATCTTCTAAAAGAGTAAGTCCTATAATGAATTCAATTCCCGATTTCAATTCCTATAATTGAGGGACGCCCTTATTAATTTAATAATTTTTATGATATTTTCAACTTTAGAGCATATATTAACTCATATATCCTTTTCGATCGTTTCAATTGTAATTACAATTCGTTTGATAATTTTATTAGTCGATGAAATCGTAGGACTAGATGATTCGTCAGAAAAGGGGATGATAGCTACTTTTTTCTGCATAACAGGATTATTAGTTACTCGTTGGATGTATTTGAGGCATTTACCATTAAGTGATTTATATGAATCATTAATTTTTCTTTCGTGGAGTTTTTCCATTATTCATATTATTCCGTATTTTAAAAAACATAAAAACCATTTAAGCGCAATAACCGCGCCAAGTGCTATTTTTACTCAAGGTTTTGCTACTTCGGGTCTTTTAACTGAAATGCATCAATCCGCGATATTAGTACCCGCTCTCCAATCCCATTGGTTAATGATGCACGTAAGTATGATGGTATTGAGCTATGCAGCTCTTTTGTGTGGATCATTATTATCACTAGCTCTTCTAGTCATTACATTTCGAAAATTCATAAGGATTTTTAGTAAAAGCAATAATTTCGAAAATGAGTCAGTTTACTTTAGTGAGATTCAATACGTGAACGAAAGAAACAATGTCTTACGAAACACTTCTTTTATTTCGTCTCAAAATTATTACAGGTATCAATTGATTCAACAATTGGATCGTTGGAGTTATCGTATTATTAGTCTAGGGTTTATCCTTTTAACCGTAGGTATTCTTTCGGGAGCAGTATGGGCTAATGAAGCATGGGGATCATATTGGAATTGGGATCCAAAGGAGACTTGGGCATTTATTACTTGGACCATATTCGCTATTTATTTACATATTAGAACAAATAAAAATTTTGAAAGTGTAAATTCTGCAATTGTGGCCTCAATGGGCTTTCTTATAATTTGGATATGCTATTTTGGGGTTAATCTATTAGGAATAGGGTTGCATAGTTATGGTTCATTTACATTAACATCTAATTGAATAAAAGACTTGACGAATAGAAACATAGGACGGCATACAGGTATATATACGAAAACTTCATGTAAACAATCAAGAACCATTTGAATCATTTCCATTACTTGATTCAAATGGTTCTCACAAATTCAAAAGATATTTAGTTATAATAGAATTCCAATTTATTTATTTTACTTAAAAGAATAGAAAAGACTCATTTTTTTATTGTACAATCAACCATTTTTAAAATCATGGGATTTCAGTTTCATTTTTTGGTTTACTCACAAAAACTATCGAAAAAAATAATTGGATATAATAGCTTCGACCTTGTCAACTGATAATGATAAAACGAAATCGGGATAAACACCAATACCTATTACAGGTAAAAGGATAGAGATCGAAACAAATAATTCTCGCGGTCCAGAATCAAAAAAATAAGAGTTTGGGGCATTAAAAAGCTTGTATCCATAGAACATCTGGCGTAACATAGATAATGAATAAATAGGAGTTAATATCATTCCAATTGCCATTACAAAAGTAATTAATATTTTTGTCATTAAAAGATATTTTTGACTAGTAAGTATTCCAAAAAAAACTAACAATTCGGCAACAAAACCGCTCATGCCCGGTAATGCAAGAGAAGCCATTGATAAGATACTGAAAGTCGTGAATATTTTTGGAATTGCGATAGCCATTCCGCCCATTTCGTCGAGATAAACAAGACGTATTCTATCATAACTCGTTCCGGCCAAGAAAAAAAGCGCAGCGCCAATAAATCCGTGAGAGATTATTTGTAAAATGGCTCCGTTGAGTCCTGTATCGCTTATAGAACCAATTCCTATAATTATGAAACCCATATGAGATACAGAAGAGTAGGCTATTCTTTTTTTTAAATTACGCTGACCGGGAGATGTTGAAGCTGCATAGATTATTTGAATTGTGCCTACTATAATCAACCAGGGAGAGAATATAGAATGGGCGTGGGGTAATAATTCCATATTGATCCGAACCAATCCATACGCTCCCATTTTTAATAAGATTCCGGCTAAAAGCATACAAGTACTGTAATGTGCCTCTCCATGGGTGTCTGGTAACCATGTATGTAAGGGTATGATCGGTGATTTGACAGCAAAAGCAATAAGAAATCCAATATAGAATATTATTTCCAGTGCTACAGGATACGATTGATTAGCTGATGTTTCAAAATTTAATGTTGGTTCATTGGAACCATATAAACCAATACCCAAAACTCCCATTAATAAAAAAACGGAACTTCCTGCAGTGTACAAAATAAATTTTGTAGCTGAATACAAACGTTTCTTTCCCCCCCACATGGATAGAAGTAGATAAACTGGAATTAATTCTAACTCCCACATGATGAAAAAAAGTAAAAGGTCTCGAGAAGAAAATGGTCCTATTTGACCGCTATACATTGCTAACATCAGAAAATGGAATAGTCGGGAATCTCGAGTAATCGGCCGAGCCGCTAAAGTAGCTAAAGTTGTGATAAATCCTGTCAGTAAAATGGGTCCTATAGAAATTCCATCTATTCCCAATCTCCAGTAAAAATCAAAAAAATCGATCCATTTATAATCCTCTGTCAGTTGCATTAATGGATCATCCAATTGGAAACGATAACCGAATGCATAGGTTGTTAGAAGGAGTTCTATTATGCATATACCTATAGTATACCACCGAATTATCTTATTTCCTCTATGAGGGAGAAAGAAAATTAAGGAACCCGCGAATATTGGCAAAACTACAACTAGCGTTAACCAAGGAAAATTATTCATGGTAAAAACAAGATAAACTTGGACCAGAAAAACCCGTGCTCAAAATAAATAGTTTTTGAGCGCGGGTTTTTGTCGGTAAAGGTAAAAAAATCAAATGTATTCAAGTGGGGTTTTCTGGAACGTATTAATAAGCCAGACCCATACTTCGAGTTGTTTCATGCCATAAATAAACTCGAACACTCAAGAAATCTGTCGGACAGGCGGATTCACATCTCTTACAACCGACACAGTCCTCTGTTCTTGGAGCAGAAGCAATTTGCTTAGCTTTACACCCGTCCCAAGGTATCATTTCTAATACATCCGTTGGGCAGGCGCGCACGCATTGAGTACACCCTATACACGTATCATAAATCTTTACTGAATGTGACATTTGGATCTATAAATTTTTGAATGTCAGAAAGTTTCGATCTAGTAAACTTGTAAATGAATCATATATTTAGACACCAGATGAATCAATAATTTATCATAATTTTTCTAATCAATCTACTTCTGGATTGACTCATGCGATAGAGCCAAGATACTTTAATTTCTTACATTTTTGAAAACATGTATTATTACGTAATGTATGGTCATGGTAATTCTAATTTATGAATATTAGAATTTATATGATTAATACTACTTATTCAACAAATTCGATTGATTGATACGAGTTGATTTTCTGTTACGATAAATTGATGAAACAATAGCCGGGCCAATAGCTGCTTCAGCGGCTGCAATAGCTATAACAAAAATTGAGAAAATATTTCCTTTTAATTGGCGACTATCAAAAAAATCAGAAAATGTTACGAAATTCATATTAACCGCATTCAGTATAAGTTCAAGACACATAAGGGCTCTAACCATATTCCGGCTCGTGATCAATCCATAGATACCGATAGAAAATAAGTAGGCACTCAAAACAAGTACATGTTCGAGCATCATTGACCAACTCCTTATCAATTTCGATTCATTTCAATATGAACTGAACAACAATTCAACAGATTCAATTGACTAGAATAAAAAAAAGTACGGAACAAAGGCAGATTTTCTATTGTTAATAGAATAGATTGAATAATTTCTATTTTAGACATAAACAATCTTTAATTAAAGGGAAATAAATGTAATGTAATAAAACCGAACAGAGTTTAATGTGCATTGCTAATTCTATAAATTTTTTACTGTCGCGCCACGGCAATTGCACCTATCAAAGCGGCTAAAAGAATTATCGAAACGAATTCAAATGGAAGAAAAAAATCTGTTGATAAATGAATTCCAATTTGTTGACTATTACTTATCAAATCTTGCTCTATAATCTGGTTTGATCTTGTAGTCCAAATAATTCCGTACCATGACGTATCCGTAATAATAATCATGAGTAAAACAAAAATACTTGTACAAACTGGCAAAGTAACCACATCCCCAATGGTCCAAAGATTCAAATCTTTGTAATATTCTGAACCATTCATGAACATCACAGCAAATACGATTAAAACATTTATAGCTCCCACGTAAATAAGGAGTTGTGCAGCAGCTACAAAATAAGAGTTTAATAGAATATAGAATAAGGATATACAAACAAGAACCAGTCCCAATGAAAAGGCAGAATAAATGGGGTTGGTAAATAATACCACCCCCATACCTCCTAGTATAAGAACCGATCCCAGAAAGACTAAAAGAAAATCATGTATTGGTCCGGGCAAATCCATTATATGTAAAATAAGAGATAAATAAATAGAAATGTTTTTCATGACCTTATTGAGACCCGACCAGAAAATTTTTTTTTATGATTTTTGAGCAATTCCTAATTTAATCCTAAGTAAATAAATACTAAGGGATATGAATAAATGTGAGTACTATTATTGGACTAATTTCATTCTTTATCTGAAAGAGTCGTTCTAATTCTAAACTATATATTTTAAAACAATTATGGATATATTAATTAATGGATTTTCAATCCAAATTAAGACGCGTTTCTTACCAACCAATCAATAGTTGGTATTTGTAGTTATTGACCAAACAACACGAAAGAAACCTAAATTCCTTCTATATTAGTTATTAGTAAAGTTCTATATTAGTTATTAGTAAAGTAATTATAAATTATTCGTTAATAAGAGATTTACTTATTTATTTGAGGCGAATTCAAAATTGTTCGAATTGTATAATCGTCAATTACTGACATTGGTAAACGACCCAAAGCAATTTGATTATAATTCAATTCGTGACGATCGTAAGTAGAAAGTTCATATTCTTCAGTCATTGATAAACAATTCGTTGGACAATACTCAACGCAATTACCACAAAATATACAGACTCCGAAATCAATACTGTAATTAAGCAGCCGTTTCTTGCGAATATCAGTTTCCAATTTCCAATCAACAACGGGTAGATCTATAGGACATACACGAACGCATACTTCACAAGCAATACATTTATCAAATTCAAAATGGATTCGACCGCGGAAACGCTCCGCGGTGATTAATTTTTCATAAGGATATTGAATAGTTACGGGTAAACGATTTGCGTGGGATAAAGTAATCATGAAACTTTGACCAATGTACCTTGCAGCTCGTACTGTTTGTTGACCATAATTCATGAACCCAGTTACCATAGAGAACATATCGTTAATATATATGAATAGTTTTATGTTTGTTTATTTCTCTTGTTTGAGACACGTTGTGAATATAGAATGTTACTTTACAGTGAAAAGAGTTGGAAAGAAGTTGTTAATAATAGATTACCGAGAGAAATAGGTAAAAGAAATTTCCATCCAAGATTCAATAGTTGGTCCATTCTTAGCCTCGGTAAAGTCCATCTTGTTGTGATAGGAATGAACAAGAACAAATAAGTTTTAGCTAATGTAATAAAGATACCAATTATCGCTCCAAAAACTCCACATGTTTTATTTATTTCAAAAAGCTCAGAAACATATATGTCCGGAATAGATATATTCCAACCTCCCAAGTAAAGAACTGTTACAAATAATGAAGAAACCAATAGGTTTAGATAGGAAGCAACATAAAATAACCCAAATTTTATACCCGAGTATTCGGTTTGATAACCTGCTACTAACTCTTCTTCTGCTTCTGGTAAATCAAAAGGTAATCTCTCACATTCTGCTAGGGAAGAAATAATAAAAATGATAAACCCTATAGGCTGACGCCACAAATTCCATCCCCAAAAACCATATTTTGATTGCGCCTCAACAATATCAATTGTACTTGAACTGTTAGATAATTATAGTCGGTGATACCATCACTGTTACCATCGCTATTACAGAACCGTACATGAGATTTTCACCTCATACGGCTCCTTGAAGGCCAGAAATAAATATAGGGACCGCGTCAGTATTCTTTTTTGAATCTTGATATGTTTGTAGGATGGATAACTATCGGCCGGTCCCAAATTAGACCAATTGAATTCTGTCTGTTAGAATTATTTTAATTCAAAATAAAATAAAAAAAGTACTTCTGAATTGATCTCATCCTTTCTTTAATTTAATAATTTCAATAATAATTTCAATTCTTCTTTGTTCAGTAATAACTTAACTGTTCAATAAAATACTTCTTGTAAAAATATTAATAACCCGTTGGTTTCACGTACGAAAAAAAAATTCTATATTAATTAATGAATTATGAATGAATTATGACACAAATTATATATCTATTAATATGTATATGGGAAAGAATAAAAGTAACAAATAATAAATAAAGTAAAGTATATCTTTTTTTTTTTTTTTTTCGTTCCTATTCTTCTTTCTATTTCTGAGAAAAAGAGGGCTTTCAAAATAAAGTAAAGGATTATTTCGTTTCGAATAGTTATTTATTAAATCGGTGGATAGGAGTATACTCTGGATTGGAATCGTGTCATGGGGAGTACTGCCTGATCATTTCTACCAACTTAAAGCCCCAATTAGTATTCTTTGTTTGTATATTATGTAAAAATGTCCTTTTGGAGAATTTACATAATCTCCATTACTAATCCTTTCCATATGTTCGTGTTTCTAACCATCCACTCGTTTTTGCTCAATCCCCCGTTATGCTAATACATAAAAATGATAGTGAAAACTCAATACGGTTGATCTTTTGAACCCGCTTCAAGTCAGGATGACTAATCAACCAATCTTGGGGGAAACGGTCTCTTCTGTTTATGTTTATTTCCGCTTAACTCTCTAACTCTTATACATAGAAAATGAGAATCAATCTTTTTACTGCGAATTTATATATAAGCTGTTTTCTTTCACTCATATAACTATTTGATTTAGTTCATCAACCCGAATAATGAATAAAAAAAATTAAGATATCTACTCAATCCATTCCAACCCTTTCCTTGAAAGGAAGGAATAGAGAAAAGTTTATGTCTATGTATCAACGAATCGCACGTAGAGATATTGATAACACACATAAAGTTAATGGTATTTCATAACTAATCGATTGAGCAGCAGCTCGTAGACCGCCTAAAAAGGAATATTTATTATTTGACCCGTATCCCGACATAAGAAGTCCAATTGGAGCAATACTGGAAATGGCAATCCATAAAAAAACACCGATATTGAGATCCGCTAAAACAAGGTGATATCCAAAAGGAACTACTGAATAGCTTACTAAAATTGATATGACTGCTATGGAGGGCCCGATACTGAATAAACGAGTATCCCCCCTAGATGGAAAAAGATTTTCTTTGAAAAGTAGTTTTGTCCCATCTGCTAGAGCTTGAAGAACTCCCAAAGGGCCGGCGTATTCAGGTCCAATACGTTGTTGTATCCCTGCCGATATTTCTCTTTCTAACCATACAATTACCAGTACGCCTATTGTGATTCCCACTACAAGAGTCAAAATAGGAACAAGAACCCATAGAATTCCATAAACCTCTTTAAAAAATTCTAATCTAGAAAAAGAATCGATATCTTGTACTTCCGGTGTATCAATTATCATTTCAACGATCAACTTCTCCCATAATGATATCTATACTACCTAGTATCGTCATAATATCAGCCAATTTCATTCTTTTAACTAACCGCGGAAGAATTTGCAAATTGATAAAACCCGGCGGGCGGATTTTCCATCTCCAAGGAAAACCACTCTGATCCCCTATGAGAAAAATTCCCAATTCTCCCTTTGGGGCTTCTACTCTCACATAAAGTTCTTGTTTCGGCAATTCAAATGTAGGAGACGGCTTTTTACTAATAAATCGATATTCAAAATCATTCCATTCCGGATTCCTTTCTCTATCAAAGTATCGTATTTCTAAATTCTCATAGGGTCCCCCTGGAATTCCTTCCAGGGCCTGTTGAATAATTTTTACGGATTCTATCATTTCACCAATTCGGACTAGATAACGAGCCAATGAATCTCCTTCTTTTTGCCACTGTACTTCCCAATCAAATTCGTCGTAACATTCATAATGATCAATTTTACGAAGATCCCATTGTATTCCGGAAGCTCGCAGCATTGGTCCCGATAAACCCCAATTTATTACTTCCTCTCTACCAATAATGCCTACTCCCTCGACTCGTTCTAAAAAAATAGGATTTCGTGTAATAAGCTTTTGATATTCAGCAACTCTTGTTAAAAAATAATCGCAGAAATCCAAACATTTATCTATCCAGCCATGAGGTAGATCGGCCGCTACTCCTCCGATACGAAAAAAATTATGCATCATTCTCATACCGGTGGCAGCTTCGAATAGATCATATACTAATTCTCTTTCTCTGAAAATATAGAAAAAGGGAGTTTGTGCACCAATATCCGCCATAAAAGGACCGAGCCATAACAGATGAGAAGCTATACGACTCAACTCCAACATAATTATTCTGATATAGCTGGCTCTTTTAGGTACTTGAATATTTCCCAACTGTTCCGGTCCGTTTACAGTTATTGCTTCTGTGAACATAGTAGCTAAATAATCCCACCGTGTTACATAAGGCAAATATTGTATAATTGTTCGATTTTCCGCAATTTTTTCCATTCCTCGGTGTAAATAACCCAATATTGGTTCACAGTCAATAACATCTTCACCATCTAGAGTAATGATGAGTCGAAGAACACCATGCATTGATGGGTGGTGGGGGCCCATATTGACTATCATGAGGTCTTTTCTTGTAGCCGGTATATTCATAGGTTTTTCCTCGATTCATTCTTTCATGAATTGCTGAAAACGAAAAAAAGTTCATTAAAATTCAAGATCTAATAAATCAAATAATTCAAAATGCCTTTATAAAAATAAAATTAACGAGTTTTTGACTCCCGAATATCCAACCGATTAATTAATTCTTTATAACATATTCTATTTTTCTTTGACAAATAAGACAGTAATCGTTGGCGTTTTCCCAGAATTTTACGTAAACCTCTCTGAGATAAATAGTCTTTTTTGTGTAATTGTAAATGTGAAGTAAGTCTTCGTATCCTATTGGTGAAACTAACTATTTGAAATTCAACAGATCCTCTGTTTTCGTCTTTTTCTTCTTGTGAAATAACTGAGATGAATGAATTTTTTACCATAAACTGAAATCTTCTCTCCCCCCCTCTTTTTATTTTAAGATATTTTTTATTGATAGATATCTTTATTGATCAGTAATAATAATGCCCCTAATTTTTATTTGGTATATACAATAATTTGAATTTCGTTATTAATTTCTAATTTTTTTAATTTAATAAAACTTACTCAATCCTATTTTCATTTTAAAATTGGATTTGAAAGGGGATACAAAAGTATGGTTGGTTTCTTCACTCACAAAAGATAAAAGTTTAGACCTAAAATAAGAAAATTTTGTTCATTCTAGATCTAATTGATATGTCATTGAATTAGTATCATGTATCAGAATGGAATGTAAGACAATGTATGCGTGCATCTCTTTGTCGTCATAGACCAGATATGGTATGGGAAATATAGGAAAAATGTACTATTAATGAATTTTCAATCGCGGATACATATGTATCCTTACCATACTGAAACAACTGCCATTATTGGTATTAAACCAATAACGATTCATACAAGCTAAATCTTCTAATCGATAATTGGGCCAAAGAAATAGCTTTAATTTTATAAGTTTTTTTTTATATTTTTTGCTTTTATCCACAACTTGACTGTTTACCTCATTCCCATTACAAAAAGATGCCTTTCTATGTCTATTCTTAGAATTTAAACAAATTAGAATTCGCAATTCTCTACGACGTCTAGGCGATAAAATATTTTCAGGAACAAACAAATCATAATTTTTTTTATATCTATTTCCAGTCATCTTTTGATGTTTTGTAATGACTTCATCAGAATTCTTATCAACATGTTTTTTTTCTCGGTATCTTTGATTTATTTGATGTTTACTTTTATGAACTAATGAAATACCGAGGGTTTGATACATAATAAATTTTCCATCATTTTTTATAGCTAGACGAATTGGTTCAATAATCAAAAATCCCCTTTTAATAAATTCTGTAAGAGTTACATCTTTCTGAATCGTCAAAATATCCAGACTCATTTCGCCCCTTTGAATAGAGGATATAGTAATTTCTCTTGGATTTATCAGTCTAAGCAGGAGACAATATACGTTGATGTTATTGATTATTTTTTTATTTAAAGAATCATCCCATCTCAATTGAAAATACAAATACCTTTTTAGGAAGAAATCAAACTCCGCTTTTGTATTGATCTTGTATTGCTTTTTATTTCTATGTTTTTTCATGTCCGATCCCGTATAATCTTCTTCAACATCTTTTTCTTGGTTTGAAAGAGCTGATTTAAGATCTGCTTGGCCCGTGGATTCTTTTTCTCCTTGATTTCGGTTTTCTAATTCAAGAGATTTTTTTTCATTCGACGATATTGATATAAAAGGATCTCTTTTTTTATTTCCAGTGATGCTTTTGTTTTCACTAGCATTTTTTTTTATATTAGAATTAAAAAGTAGTAATTTAATTGGTATAACCCACGGTTTCATTTTATACGTATTATAAAGTCTCACAAATTCTGGCAAGAACCAAAGTTCCAGATTTGATATGGGACGACTTAGTATTTCTTCATTCATTCCCATCCAATCCAAAAGGGGTTTTTGATTGGATAGGTTGATTTTTTGATCTTGCTGAAGTGTGAGATAAAAAAGACCCTTATTATTGATTTTATCAATTATTTGATACTTATTAACCCTAGTCTTAGTATATTTATTACTGTTAGTGTCAGTATCAATATTGATCCAGGCCTCAATATCGACCTTCGTTTTAAGACAAAAATCGAGAATTCTCCAATCAAAATATTTTCTATCCGTATTTTTATCCATATCTCGAATATCATCTTCTACCAGATTAAATGATTTTTGTTTATGTGTGTTGTAATTATAAAAAATATCTTGGTTAGTTTTTACTTGTAATGGTGATCCATAAATTGAAGAGTACTTCTTAGTTTCAGAATTTATAGATTTATATGCTAAAAGATCATATCTATATTGTTTTTTAAAATTATCCTTTTGATTCAATAAAAAATCCGTTTCAATTTTTGTTTTTTTTTCGTAGTGAATTAATTCATCTTTTTCATATAAATCACACAAATCTTTATATAAATCTTTATTTTGAGCTATACAGTTCAATATATTTCGCCATTTTTGTGGTACTACTCTAGACCATTTAATTTGAGATACATCACATTGATATTGATAATGACTCCTTAACCAATTTGTCCATTGATTCATTCCAGAATTGCGAAGATTCTTAGGTCTTAATTCGGAATGAAATAGTTCTTGTCTTACAACAAAAAAATCCTTTATTTCATTCTTAAGAAAAAGGGGGTTTCCATTATATTGAAATACGGATTTCAATTTCTCTAACTTAATAAGTTGGGTTTGTGATAATTTGTAAAATACATATGCTTGTGAAAAGTAAGATAAGTCAAAAAAAGTCTTTGAATTTTTTTGACTAAGACTAATATTAGTATTAGAAAGTGACTCTTTTATAATCGAAATAAATTTAATTAAACTTTGATTTGTTTTATTAATTCTTTCTTGATTTGCTTCATTACTGTTAATGTTTTTATTAATAATTTTTTTTGTTGATTCAAGAAAAAGTTGTGTATTGATACTAGGAATATTAATCATAGATAGAAAGATATCTATGTATATCTTTTCAATGAAAAATATTATAAAATAATGGGATTTACGGATTAATCGAGCAGTTCTTCTTTTTAATATCTGCCAAATATTTTTTTGTGATTCCAATCTTTTATCATCATAACTTATTTTGTTAGAACTCAAATTTCTATCTGAAGTTATAAATCCCTTTTTCTTGTCTTTTGTAATTTTTTCTATTTGATTTATAATTGTGTTTATTCTATCAGTCAGATCTTGCATTTTTTTTTCTGTTAATGAATAATTTGTCCAATTCTGAGATCTAATTTGAATGGACGATTCCTGAATCATCCGATTACTGATTATTGAATCTTTTTTAATTTCACTCAATTCATATACTTCTATTTCTCTCAATCCAAATAATATAATTGGGTTTATTTTTGAGAGTTCTTTTATTATTTCTTTTATAAACAGAATGTTTTTAATGATCCATTTTTTTGGTTTTTTTGAGACATTTAGAAAAAATTTTGTTTGTTCTTTAAAAATCCCTAGAATTATAAAACATTTCTTTTGCAATTTTTTCATTTTTTTTTTGAGTTCTTTTAAAATCGGTTCAAAAAATGAAAGTTTTTTTCTGGGAGAACCAAAAGGTAGTTCAGCTTCCATTCCAAAAATTGTTAAAAAACAAAAATCATTTTTTTGACCTTGCTTTTTCATTGGATCGTTATAAGGGGCTCGTAACTTAGATCTGTGCCAAGGTTTAAGACGAAAAGGAAATAGGATCTTGATCTGAATGCCGTCTGTTAACCAGTTTTTTGGAAATTCTTTTTCTGATAATTGAACGCCGTTATAGGTACATTTAACATGCATTTCTCTATTCCAATCCTTTAAGTCCTCATACCATTCCGGAAATTGAAATAATAGTATACGGACGATATTTTTAGCTATTATCAATGAAGGTAATATAATATATTTTCTAAGAATTGAT